TTTCTATCACAAAAATTGCAAAACCTTATTCAAACCCTAATATTCTTGCAGAATTTATAGCCTCACAATTCAAGAATAGAGTTTCATTTCGAAAAGCAATAAAAAGGGCTATTGAATTAACTAAAGAAGCAGATACAAAAGGAATTCAAGTACAAATTTCAGGGCGTATCGGCGGAAACGAAATGGCACGTGTCGAATGGATCAGAAAAGGTAGAGTTCCCCTACAAACCGTTCGAGCTAAAATTGATTATTGTTCCTATACAATTAGGACTATCTATGGCGTATTCGGCATGAAAATTTGGATTTTTATAGACAAGGGAAAGGAATAAAAAAACTTTCATTGTTTTTCCCTTCTATCGATTGATTGAACAAAAAAAGGGAAACTCGGTCATTCTTTTTCTGGCCAATCAAACTAATTCTTAATTCTATAGGGTTGAATAAAAATTCGATGAACCTTTTGATATAATTGCTATGCTTAGTGTGTGACTCGTTGGTTTTTTTTAGGGTTAGGATTAGGATTAAAAAAAGACCAGCCCGGTAGTATGAAAACCAACTCATCACTTCGTATTATCTGGATCTAAAGAAGCAGTCAAGATATGATAAATCGGTCATATCTATGTAGCAACTGAAGTTTCTTTTGAATAAACTTTAATTCTAAGTTTAAAGCAAAATACAGAAGAAAGGTGTGGATAAATGGAAGGATGAGAGAAAGAGAGAAAAAGAATATCAATGATATAGAAATCCAATATGTAAGGTCTATGAGTCATCTCATAAAAGACAGTGTAATAAAGCATCAATACTAATTGATTCATCTATAATGAAATATTAAATGAATCCTTCTTATAGAAGAAAAAAATCAAGAGCTTCGAGCCAATAAAGACTAAGAAGGTTGACTCAAGAATAAATTGGATTATGAGCTCCGTTGTAGAATTCTGACCTAACCATTAAATATGAAGCGGTGGGAACGATGGAACCTGTGACTGCAAAAGATTTTATTGAACAAATGAATCTTACTGATTCACTAGTCGGGATGGCGAAATGAACCGGAAATCAATTCATCTATTCTGAGAAGTCACGAACAAGCGCTACGACTGAAATAGAGATTGCAAGAGTAAATATTCGCCCGCGAAAACTTTCTTTTTTTTTGAATTTGAATTGGTAAACTTGGATAAAGGACAAAATAAAATAAAGATTTATTAGAACGTTAGAAAAAAAAAACTATTATTTAGAAAATTATTTATAAAAATGTTCTAATATCTATTCAAATTAATTGAAATTCCATTTTGAATCCTTTTATTCGCGAGGAGCTGGATGAGAAGAAACTCTCACGTCCAGTTCTGTAGTAGAGATGGAATTCCGAAACAACCATCAACTATAACCCCAAAAGAACTAGATTCCGTAAACAACATAGAGGAAGAATGAAGGGAAGATCTTATCGAGGTAATCATATTTGTTTCGGTAAATACGCTCTTCAGGCACTTGAACCTGCTTGGATCACATCTAGACAAATCGAAGCAGGTCGACGAGCAATGACACGAAATGCACGCCGTGGTGGAAAAATATGGGTCCGTGTATTTCCAGACAAACCAGTTACAGTAAGACCTGCTGAAACACGTATGGGTTCGGGGAAAGGATCCCCTGAATATTGGGTAGCTGTTGTTAAACCGGGGCGAATACTATATGAAATGGGTGGAGTAGCCGAAAATCGAGCCAGAAGAGCTATTTTACTAGCAGCATCCAAAATGCCTATACGAACTCAATTAATTATTTCGGGATAAAAATGTAGAACCGACAGAAATGAGTCTCGGGGATGAAACAAAACCGCAGGTTTCTTTTTTTGGACAAAAAATATTTCTTTTATTTTCTTTATCCTTTGCATTGGAAGAATAGACTAAAAAATTGATATGATTCAACATCAGACCCATTTAAATGTAGCGGATAACAGCGGGGCTCGAGAATTGATGTGTATTCGAATCATAGGAGCTAGTAATCGTCGCTATGCTTATATTGGTGACGTTATTGTTGCTGTGATCAAAGAAGCAGTCCCAAAAATGCGCCTAGAAAAATCAGAAGTAGTCAGAGCTGTAATTGTCCGTACCTGTAAAGAACTTAAACGTGACAGCGGTATGATAATACGATATGATGACAATGCTGCAGTTGTGATTGATCAAAAAGGAAATCCAAAAGGAAGTCGAATTATTGGGGCAATCCCCGAGGAATTGAAAGAATTCCATTTTACTAAAATAGTTTCATTAGCTCCCGAGGTATTATAAAATAAAATGAGATCGTGATATCTTTGGGGTATTTGAAAGAAATAGATTAAGAACTAGATTAATTCGTAGGCATATATCTTGAAAAATTCATATTCATAAACCAATAAAAAAACCAATAAAATAAAGAAAAACATGTTAATTATATCCAATTTCAAGACACCAATAATTTTAGTTCATGATGGGTACAGACACTATTGCTGAGATAATAACCTCTATACGAAATGCTGATATGGCTAGAAAAAGAGTTATTCGCATAGCATCTACTAATATTACCGAAAATATTGTTAAAATACTTTTCCGAGAAGGTTTTATCGAAAACGTCAGAAAACATCGAGAAAAAAACAAATATTTTTTGGTTGTAACCCTGCGACATAGAAGGAATAGGAAAAGACCCTATAGGAATTTTTTCAATTTAAAACGGATCAGTCGGCCCAGTCTACGAATCTATTCTTACTCTCAAGAAATTCCTAGAATTTTAGGTGGGACAGGGATTGTAATTCTTTCTACTTCTCGAGGTATAATGACAGACCGGGAGGCTCGACTAGAAGGAATTGGCGGAGAAATTTTATGTTATATATGGTAATCATTTTAATATCCAAATGGGATCCGAAACCTCTTCCTATTTATAAAAAAAAAAAGAAAGAGGGTGAGTTGTCTAATATCGTTTCTACTCCATTAGTTGATACTTCAAGGGGGCTTTACCTGCAATGACAGAACAAAAATGGATTCACGAAGGTTTAATTACTGAATCGCTTCCCAATGGCATGTTCCGGGTTCGGTTAGATAATGAAGATCTGGTTCTAGGTTATGTTTCAGGAAAGATTCGTCAAAGTTCTATAAGAATACTGCCAGGAGACAAAGTCAAAATTGAAATAAGTCGTTATGATTCAACCAGAGGACGTATAATTTCTCGACTCGACAACGACAACGACAACGAAAACGAGGATTCGAAAGATTAGCTGGTTTTTATTCAATACGATTCGAGATGCAAAATTTCAAGAAACTTATTTTCTACCAAGAAGTAGATTCAGAATTAAGATAAGGAATGACAAATATGAAAATAAGAGCTTCCGTTCGAAAAATTTGTCAAAAATGTCGACTAATCCGTAGGCGGGGGCGCCTTAGAATAATTTGTTCCAACCCGAGACATAAACAAAGACAAGTATAATCAGACACGCTAAAAGGCTCAATGTACAAATAAGGAATCTGTTTTGACATGAAATGGATATATCCATATATTTCTGACTCATATTTATGAGATGATACAATATGCCAAAAGCTATACCGAGAACTGGTTCACGTAGGAATGTACGTATTGGTTCACGCAGGAATGTACGTATTGGTTCACGCAGGAATGTACGTATTAGTTTACGTAAGATTGTAGGTAGAATACCAAAGGGAGTTATTCATGTTCAAGCGAGTTTCCATAATATCATTGTCACGGTTACAGATCTACGGGGTCGGGTGGTTTCCTGGTCCTCGGCCGGTACTTGTGGATTCAAGGGTACGAGAAAAGGGACACCTTTTGCCGCTCGAACTGCAACAGAAGATGCTATTGGTCCAGTAATAGATCACGGTATGCAACGAGCAGGAGTCGTGATAAAAGGTCCCGGTCTCGGAAGAGACGCAGCATTACGAGTTATTCGTCAAAGTGGTATACGATGCTTTTTTATACGGGATGTAACGCCTATGGCACATAATGGCTGTAGACCCCCGAAAAAAAGACGTATTTAACGAGCAAACTAATTGCTTTTCTAAAGAGCAAACTAATTTATTTTTCTACTCAAAAAGGAGGAATTCAACGTATGATATACGAAATAGTACGAGTATCTACTCGGGAAACACAGTGGAAGTGTGCTGAATTAAGAGAAGACAATGCACGTCTTCATTATGGACGCTTTTATCTGGCTCCACTTTTGGTAGGCCAGGCTGAGTTAATAGGCACTGTGATGAGAAAAGCTTTACTAGCAGAACTAGAAGGAACATGTATCACGTATGTAAAATTGCTGGACGTACCCCATGAATATTCTAGTATATGGGGTGTCAAAGAGCCGGTCTATGATATTGTAATGAATTTGAAAAAAATTGTATTGAGAAGTAACCAACTGATGGATAATCCACCTAATTTTTTCAAAGGGCGCGTTCGTGTCAAGGGTTCTACAATTGTAACTGCTAAAGATATTCTTTTTAATCATGTTGGTATAGAGGTCGTTGATAATACCCAATATGTAGCTACATTGACAAAACCAATTAGTTTATATATTGACTTAATAGTCGAGAAGAAGAGAGCGTTTGGCAAGGCAATACCGTATACCCTTCAAGAAGGAAGTTATCCTATAGGTGATACATTCTCGCCTATTCTAAATGTGAATTATAGTGTTCATTCCTATACAAGAGAGAATGAAAAAAAAGAGATGCTCTTTCTTGAAATATGGACAAATGGGAGTTTGACTCCGGTAGAAGCACTTAGTATAACTTCCCAGAAGTTGGCTAAATTATTGACGGCTCCTTTACGTGTCAACGAAGAAGAAGACAACAAATTTACTAACGAAGACCACTTGGTTTCTTTATACTCTTTTACTTTTCAGCATAGATGGGAAAGGATCAGACAAAAGAAAATAAAACTAGCAATGAAATCGATTTTTGTTGATCAATTCGAATTTACTCCCAAAGTCTATAATGGTCTCAAAAAGGCCAATATAGATAAATTATTTGACCTGTTGAATA